GCACGTGTAAACGAGGTGCTCTACCTAACTGAGCTATAGCCCTTGTGTTCTTGTAGTTGTGATACATAGAATATTATGCATGTGGATAATTTCTTGTCAAGATGAATAGTCCATGATTCAACACATATCCCTCTGGTTGATTGGTAGGGTATGCTACGCAGTAATATCGAATTGATCATTCATCGCTGTACTACGAGTAAGATGAGTTCCTTTGGGTTTGGTTTTCGTTGTGATCATAAAAGACACCTACTTAACTCAGTGGTTAGAGTATTGCTTTCATACGGCGGGAGTCATTGGTTCAAATCCAATAGTAGGTAGATCTTATTAGATACCCGAGTTTTGGTATCTAATAAGTTTTATTAATTTAGACTATCTTCTTTTATTTTTTGTATTTTTTTCTATTCATTTTTTTAATTTTATCAATGGGCGGAATAAAGAAGAATAAAAAAAAGCATCGATAGCCATAGGTTCCGTTTAGATAGAAGTTCCTGCGATTATTTGTACACACTGACTGGTTGTAAACCCGCATTGATAGCCTCGACTCGGGTCCTAGCCCGTCGGACAGCTAGGGTTCCCTCAATTGTTTGTCTCTTGCCTTCTGCTTTTCTTAAGTTAGCTTCCGCTAGTTCAAGAGTTTCTTGAGCTTCTTGTGGATCAATGTCACTACCCTTTTCCGCGTCATTTACTAAAATAATAATTTCATTATTGCCTATTCTAGCAAAACCGCCCAGCAGAGCCATCGTTAACCATTCATCGTTAAGGCGTATTCTTAATATACCTATATCCACAGCTGTGGCAATAGGGGCATGGTTTGGTAATACGCCAATTTGTCCACTATTCGTAGATAAAATGATTTCTTTCACTTCTGAATCCCAAACAATTTGATTAGGAGTTAGTACACAAAGATTTAAGCTCATTTCTTCAATTTACTCTCCATTTCTAAATTCGTAGCCTTCGCAGTAGCTTCATCAATGTTACCTACCAAATAAAAGGCTTGTTCAGGAAGACCGTCTAATTCGCCGGAAAGGATCAATTTAAACCCTCTAATTGTTTCGGCTAAACCAACATATTTACCTGGGGAACCGGTAAAAACTTCTGCTACAAAAAAGGGTTGTGATAGGAAACGCTCAATTTTTCGTGCTCTTGCTACGATCAAGCGATCTTCTTCGGATAATTCGTCCAACCCAAGGATAGCTATAATGTCCTGAAGTTCTTTATAACGTTGTAAAGTTTGCTTTACTCGTTGTGCAGTTTCGTAATGTTCTTCCCCCACGATTCGTGGTTGAAGCATAGTTGATGTTGAATCTAAAGGATCTACTGCGGGATAGATACCTTTGGCAGCTAATCCTCTTGATAGTACGGTTGTAGCATCTAAATGTGCAAATGTAGTGGCAGGAGCAGGGTCGGTCAAATCGTCTGCCGGCACATAAACTGCTTGAATAGAAGTTATGGATCCCTCTTTTGTAGAAGTAATTCTTTCTTGTAAAGAACCCATTTCGGTACTCAGGGTGGGTTGATAACCCACAGCGGAAGGCATTCGACCCAATAAGGCGGAGACTTCAGATCCTGCTTGGACAAAACGGAAGATGTTGTCGATAAATAGAAGTACATCTTGTTCATTAACATCTCGGAAATATTCCGCCATAGTTAGAGCTGTTAAACCAACTCTCATACGAGCTCCGGGGGGCTCATTCATCTGACCGTAGACGAGAGCTACTTTTGATTCTGCAATATTTTGTTCATTAATTACTCCGGATTCTTTCATTTCCATGTAAAGATCATTTCCTTCACGAGTACGTTCACCTACTCCTCCAAATACGGATACACCCCCATGAGCTTTCGCAATGTTGTTGATCAATTCCATAATGAGCACGGTTTTCCCCACTCCAGCCCCTCCGAATAGTCCTATTTTTCCTCCACGCCGGTAAGGGGCTAAAAGATCTACGACTTTGATTCCTGTTTCAAAAATAGATAATTTTGTATCTAACTGTATAAACGCGGGTGCAGATCTATGAATAGGAGATGTTGTACGAGTATCTACGGGGCCTAACTCATCAACAGGTTCTCCAAGCACGTTGAAAATTCGGCCTAGAGTAGCTCCGCCGACCGGAACACTTAGAGGAGCGCCCGTGTCAATCACTTCCATTCCTCTCGTTAGACCATCTGTAGCACTCATAGCTACAGCTCTAACTCGATTATTTCCTAATAATTGTTGTACCTCACAAGTCACATTAAGTTCTTGACCGATAGTATCTCGACCTTTAACTACCAGAGCGTTATAAATATTAGGCATCTTCCCGGGGGTAAAGGATACATCCAGTACTGGACCAATGATTTGAGCGATACGGCCTAGGTTTTTTTTTTCAAGTGTGGAAACTCCAGGAACCGAAGTAGTAGGATTTATTTTCATAATAATAAAACTGAAATATAGTGAAATTTATTGAGGATCGAATGAAAAAATGTTCGATAGCAAGTTGATCGGTTAATTTTTTAATTAGCA